GTCATTGTAGCTTATTTTTTAAAGCACGGCACTGAAGATGCCGAGATGAGGAACAAAAAAACCTCCACAGACAATAGCTTTGGTCCTAGGCTTACCGTTGTTTTTTATTAAGATTATACATGCAAGCCTCTACAACCCAGTGAAAATGCCCAAAACCCCCTAAAAGACAAAATGGAGCAGGCATCAGGCACTATAATTAAGCCCATAACGCCTAGCCACGCCACACCCCCACGGGCTTATCAGCAGTAATAAACATTGGGCTATAAGTGAAAACTTGACCCAACTATAATAATATTTAGGGCTGGTCAATTTCGTGCCAGCCACCGCGGTTATACGAAAGGCCCAAAATAACGACAAACCGGCGTAAAATGTGACTAGAGATTCATAATATTTTAAATATCAAAATTCATTTAGCCTAGTTGTAAAACACTCAGACAATGGAGAAAATCAACACAGATATTCTTAATATTATATTCTTGACCACACGAAAGCTTAGAAACAAACTAGGATTAGATACCCTACTATGCTAAGCCCTGAACATTGAAAGCTAACTATACTATACTTTCCGCCAGAGAACTACGAGTGAAAAACTTAAAACTCAAAGGACTTGACGGTGTCCCATATCGGCCTAGAGGAGCCTGTCCTATAATCGATACCCCCCGTTCCACCCAACCCCAACTAGCAAAACATCAGCCTATATACCGCCGTCGACAGTTTACCCTATGAAGGTCCAATAGTAGACACAATAGCCCTAACACTAATACGTCAGGTCAAGGTGTAGCAAATGCTGGGGAAGAGATTGGCTACATTTTTTATGATAAAAAACACGAATTGCACCATGAAAAAGTGCATGAAGGTGAATTTAGTAGTAAAACAGATAAGAGTGCCTGTTTTAACAACGCTCTGGGACGCGTACACACCGCCCGTCACCCTCCTCAACAAAACAAAATAACTTATATAAAAAGATTAATTTAATCAGAGGAGGCAAGTCGTAACATGGTAAGCGTACCGGAAGGTGTGCTTGGACTAACAAAGAGTAGCTTATACAAAGCACCCAGCTTACAACTGGGAGATGCCGCATTACATACCACGACCTTTTTGAGCCCACAACCTCAGCCAAATAAATCTGCAAAACCCCCTAAATCCTCTATAAACCAAAACATTTCTTCGGCCAGTAAATGAGATTAAACCCCACCATTGGCCTTACAAGTACCGCAAGGGAACAGTGAAAGAATAGTGAAATATTTTAAGCATAAAACAGCAAAGACCAACCCCTGTACCTCCTGCATCATGGTTTAGCAAAACCCCCTCAGGCAAAGCGAACCTTTAGCCTGCCCCCCCGAAACCAAACGAGCTATTTTTGGGCAGCTATTAATCTAGAGCACACCCGTCCCTGTAGCAAAAGGGTGGAAAGACCTAAAAATAGAGGCAAAAAGCCAATCGAGCTTGGTGATAGCTGGCTGCTCAATAAAAGAATTTTAGTTCAACTTTAGGAACATGTGAACCAACCCCTCCAAATTCATTATTTTTTCCTAAAGAAAATCAATGGGGGTACAGCCCCATTGAACCGGAATACAACCCGAACTGAGAGAAAAACCCACCCCTTAACTTAAGTAGGCTTCAAAGCAGCCACCAAAAATCGCGTTATAGCATTTAACTAAAATAATCTCAACAACCCAAACTAATCTCCTGGTAAACCCCGAGCCATTCTATATTAACATAGAAATACTAATGCTAATATTAGTAATAAGAAACACTAATTTCTCTTTTGCATTTCCTTAAATCAGAATAGAAAACCTACTGACAATTAACACTACGTAACCCCATATTTACCCTAGAAATAGTTACCCAAAATTTGTTAACCCAACACAGGCATGCACAAAAGAAAGGCAAAAAACCATAAAAGGAACTCGGCAACAACTTGTCCCAACTGTTTACCAAAAACATAGCCTTTAGCTTTACAAGTATTAAAGGTCCCGCCTGCCCAGTGACTCTTTAAACGGCCGCGGTATCCTAACCGTGCAAAGGTAGCATAATCACTTGTCCCCTAAATAGGGACTAGAATGAATGGCTAAATGAGGACAGAACTGTCTCTTGTGGTCTAGCCAATGAAATTGATCTTCCAGTACAAAAGCTGGAATAAATACATAAGACGAGAAGACCCTGTGGAGCTTCAAAACCAAAACCACTAAACATGCTTCTTGGATTTTTAGTTGGGGCGACTTTGGAGCAAAAAAAACCCTCCAAAAATAATTTTATTATCAAGACTAACACATCAAAAATAATTTTTATAGACCCAGCAATATTTTATATTGTCTGATCAATGAACCAAGTTACCCCAGGGATAACAGCGCCATCCTCTTCTAGAGTCCTTATCGACAAGAGGGTTTACGACCTCGATGTTGGATCAGGACACCCCTATAGTGCAGCCGCTATAAAAGGTTCGTTTGTTCAACGATTAAAGTCCTACGTGATCTGAGTTCAGACCGGAGAAATCCAGGTCGGTTTCTATCTATGCAGCACTATTTTTAGTACGAAAGGACCAAAATAGTGGGACCCATACTAGATAAACGTCCCAATAAAAACTACTGATTTTTGCTAAAGTAGCCAACATACCCACCCAACCAATCAAAATAAGATTTATTAAGGTGGCAGAGTCAAGCAATGCAAAAGACCTAAAATCTTTCTACAGGGAAGCAAATTCCCTTCTTAATAATGCAGAAACTTATAACACATATTATTAACCCAATCTCATACATTATTCCTATCCTCATTGCCGTAGCATTCTTAACACTACTTGAACGAAAAATCCTAGGCTATATACAACTCCGAAAAGGTCCAAATATGGTTGGACCTTTTGGAATCTTACAACCGGTTGCTGATGGAATTAAACTATTTATTAAAGAGCCCATCCGCCCAACACACGCATCCCCAACACTTTTTATCTTAGCCCCAACCCTAGCCCTCCTACTAGCCCTCATAATATGAACCCCCATACCCATACCCCACCCCCTAGCAGATATAAACCTAGGACTCCTATTCCTACTCGCCCTCTCAAGCATAATAGTTTATACAATTTTATGATCTGGATGAGCATCCAATTCAAAATATGCCCTAATAGGAGCCCTTCGAGCTATCGCACAAACAATTTCCTATGAAGTCACCCTAGGTATTATTTTACTTTCTATCATTATACTAACCGGTGCCTTTACAATATCAACCCTTATTATTACACAAGAACACATATGATTAATTTTACCAACATGACCCTTAGCCATAATATGATATGTCTCAACCCTAGCAGAAACAAACCGAGCACCATTTGACCTAACAGAAGGAGAATCCGAACTTGTCTCGGGCTTCAATGTAGAATATGCAGCAGGACCTTTCGCACTCTTCTTTCTAGCTGAATATATAAATATTTTAATAATAAATACACTATCATGCATTTTATTCTTTAGCCCAACCATTACTCTACAAACAGAACTTTTTACAATTAACTTAATAACAAAAACTACACTACTAACTATTGGATTCCTATGGGCCCGAGCCTCTTACCCACGATTTCGCTATGACCAATTAATACACCTCCTATGAAAACAATTCCTCCCCGCTACCCTAGCACTTTATTTATGATATATTTCCCTTCCAATTTCATTAGCCGGCCTTCCACCATTAAATTAAGCCTTACCAGGAAGTGTGCCCGAGATTTAGGGGTTACTTTGATAGAGTAAACCACAGGGACTCATTAACCCCTCACCTCCTCTAGAAGAATGGGACTCGAACCCACACCTAAGACTCCAAAATTCTTCGTACTACCACTATACTACCCCCTAGTAAAGTCAGCTAATAAAGCTCTTGGGCCCATACCCCAAAAATGTTGGTCAAACCCCTCCTTTACTAATGAACCCCTACATCATAACCATTTTAATCTGCAACCTAGCCCTCGGAGCAATTATTACAGCCGCCAGTTACCACTGATTTATAGCCTGAATTGGCCTAGAACTAAATACTCTTGCCATCATCCCCATCCTAGCTAAACACCACCACCCACGAGCTACCGAAGCCGCAACAAAATATTTTATTATTCAAGCAACTGCCTCATCTATTATTTTATTTTCAAGTATTATTAATGCATGACACACCGGAACCTGAGATATTACTCAACTTACAACACAACCAACCCCCACCATACTACTAATTGCCCTAACCATAAAATTAGGCCTGGCCCCTATACACTTCTGACTACCAGAAGTTATACAAGGCACTGACACAACAACAGCCCTAATTATTGCAACATGACAAAAACTACCACCAATATCATTACTTTATCTTACCTCCAACCAATTTCCAATAACACTTCTATCACTATTAGCTATTTTCTCCACATTAATTGGAGGGTGGTCCGGACTCAATCAAACTCAACTACGAAAAATTATAGCATTTTCATCAATCGGACACCTAGGATGAATAATTTCCATTTCACTTATTTCCCAAAAACTTCTTCTTCTAACCTTAACAATCTATTTATTAATAACAACCTCTATATTTATTATTATTATTTCCTCAACAACTAAAACCACCAAAGATTTAGGCACAATCTGAACAATTTCCCCAGCTCTTTCCACAACCACAATAATCACTCTTATAGCACTAGGTGGACTACCTCCACTAACCGGCTTTATTCCTAAATGATTAATTCTAAAAGAATTAACTGCCAACCACCTCTTACCACTAGCAACTACCATTGCCCTATCTTCTCTGCTAAGCCTAATATTTTACATACGTCTGACCTACATTTCAACTCTAACTATTTCCCCAAATACATCCAACAGCCCAATAAAATGACGATTTAAACCCATTAAACCAATTAACCCAACCCCTATAATTATTAGCACTCTTCTATTAATCCCAATTACACCACTAATTTATGCTTAGAAGCTTAGGTTAATCCAAAACCATAGGCCTTCAAAGCCTCTAATAGGGTCCAAATACCCCCTAGCTTCTGATTAAGACCTGTATAATTCTAATATACATCTTCTGAATGCAACTCAAACACTTTAATTAAGCTAAGGCCTAAACTAGATGGACAGGCCTCGATCCTGCAAAACTTTAGTTAACAGCTAAAAACCCTACCCAGCGGGCTTCCATCCTTCCACCTCCTACCTATATTTTCTTCCCCCGTTTGGAAAAAAAACGGGGGAAGCCCCGGCACTTATGGGGTGCTTCTCCAAATTTGCATTTTGGCGTGGAAATAACACCTCGGGACTCCTGGTAAAAAGAGGACTTAAACCTCCATGAGGGGGTTTACAGCCCCCCACCTAATTATTCGGCCATTCTACCTGTGTCCTTAATTCGTTGACTATTTTCAACCAACCATAAAGATATTGGCACCTTGTATTTACTATTTGGCGCCTGAGCTGGGATAGTCGGCACAGCCCTAAGTCTTCTAATCCGAACAGAGTTAAGCCAACCCGGAACCCTTCTTGGTGATGACCAGGTTTATAATGTTATTGTTACAGCACATGCTTTTGTTATAATTTTCTTTTTGGTTATACCCGTAATAATTGGGGGCTTCGGAAATTGATTGGTTCCCCTGATAATCGGCGCTCCTGACATAGCATTTCCACGAATAAATAATATAAGCTTCTGATTATTGCCCCCCTCTCTACTTTTACTTCTTTCATCTTCGGGCATCGAAGCAGGTGCTGGTACCGGTTGAACTGTTTACCCACCGTTAGCCGGAAACATAGCCCATGCGGGAGCCTCCGTAGATTTAACCATCTTTTCACTTCATCTAGCAGGAGTCTCCTCTATTTTAGGTGCAATCAACTTTATTACTACATGCATTAATATGAAACCCCCCAACATAACACAGTATCAAACCCCCCTATTTGTTTGATCTGTTTTAATTACAGCAGTGCTTCTCCTTCTTTCTCTTCCTGTCTTGGCCGCCGGTATCACCATGCTATTAACAGACCGAAACTTAAACACATCCTTTTTTGACCCAGCTGGTGGAGGTGACCCGATTCTTTATCAACACCTATTCTGATTCTTTGGTCACCCGGAAGTATATATTCTTATTCTTCCAGGTTTTGGTATAATCTCCCACATTGTTACGTATTATGCAGGCAAAAAAGAACCCTTTGGTTATATAGGAATAGTGTGGGCTATAATATCAATTGGTTTTTTAGGCTTTATTGTATGAGCCCACCATATATTTACAGTGGGAATAGATGTTGATACCCGAGCCTACTTCACCTCAGCTACTATAATTATTGCTATCCCTACTGGAGTAAAAGTTTTTAGTTGACTTGCAACACTTCACGGCGGAACAATTAAATGAGATGCCGCCATACTATGAGCCTTGGGCTTTATTTTTTTATTTACAGTAGGGGGTCTCACTGGCATTATCCTAGCCAACTCCTCACTAGATATTGTCCTTCACGATACATATTATGTAGTTGCCCACTTCCACTATGTCTTATCAATAGGTGCTGTATTTGCAATCATAGGTGGGTTTGTCCACTGATTCCCCCTATTTACAGGCTACACACTTCACTCTTCATGAACAAAAATTCAATTTGGCGTAATATTTACCGGAGTCAACATAACATTTTTTCCACAACACTTCCTAGGACTAGCAGGAATACCTCGACGTTACTCTGATTACCCAGATGCATATACTCTTTGAAATTCTATTTCATCAATTGGCTCATTAATTTCCCTCACAGCCGTAATCATAATAATGTTTATTATTTGAGAAGCCCTAGCAGCCAAACGTGAAGTTCTTACTCTTGAATTAATAAACACAAACTTAGAATGACTTCACGGCTGTCCTCCTCCATACCATACATACGAAGAATCAACCTATGTACAGACCTCAAGGGAGGGGGGACTCGAACCACCTCTAACCGGTTTCAAGCCAGTCACACATCCTCTTATGTTTCTCCCCTTATTAAGGTTCTAGTAAAATAATTACATAGCTCTGTCAGTACTAAATTACAGGTCATAAAACCTGTGAACCTTGGTGGCACACCCAGCACAACTAGGCTTCCAAAATGCAGCCTCCCCCATCATAGAAGAACTTCTACATTTTCATGACCATGCATTAATAATTGTTTTTTTAATTAGTGCCCTAGTATTATATATTATTAGCTTAATATTATCAACAAAACTTACACACACTAATACAATAGATGCCCAAGAAGTTGAGATAATTTGAACAATCCTTCCTGCAATTATTCTTATTTTAATTGCCCTCCCATCCCTCCAAATTCTTTATCTAATAGACGAAATTAATAAACCACATCTAACTATTAAAGCTATTGGTCACCAATGATATTGAAGCTATGAATATACGGATTACGAAAACCTACTATTTGACTCTTATATAATTCCAACATGCGACCTAAACCCAGGAAATTTTCGCCTACTAGAAGTAGACCACCGAGTTGTAATTCCAATGGAGTCTCCCATTCGAATCCTAGTTTCAGCAGAAGATGTTCTACACTCATGAGCTGTCCCAGCGCTTGGCATTAAAACAGATGCAGTCCCAGGTCGGTTAAACCAAACCACCTTAATTACATCCCACCCAGGCCTATTTTATGGTCAATGCTCAGAGATCTGCGGATCAAATCACAGCTTTATACCCATCGTTGTGGAATCAACACCACTAAAACACTTCGAAACATGATCTAAAATAATGATCTCTTCATCACTAAGAAGCTAACTAACAGCACTAGCCTTTTAAGCTAGAGAGGGAAATAACTTCCCTTAGTGATATGCCCCAGCTTAACCCTGCCCCTTGATTTATAATCTTTGTACTAGTATGAATAACCCTTATTATATTTATTACAAAAATTATTAACACCAACTCCCACCTCTCAACCCCCCAATATAAAAAATTACCCAACAACCACTACTGAACCTGACCATGACCCTAAGTTTTTTTAATCAATTTGCTATTCCTAATATGCTAGGAATTCCACTAATTATCCCGGCCTTATTCTTTCCATTAATTATCTGATTTTCAACCAACCGCCTCATCCAAAATCGCTATTCAACTATTCAATCCTCACTCATCATAAATGCTACAAAACAAATAATACTACCCATTAATATTTCAGGACATAAATGAGCAAGCACTCTAATAGCACTCCTACTAATACTTATACTATTTAATACCCTAGGATTATTGCCCTATACTTTTACCCCAACTACCCAACTTTCAATAAATATAGCTCTTGCCATTCCAACCTGATTAATAACAGTCTTAATTGGACTACGTAATCAACCAACCGCTTCATTAGGCCACCTTCTCCCAGAGGGAACACCAACACTATTAATTCCTATACTAGTAGTAATCGAAACAGTCAGCTTAATTATTCGTCCAATTGCACTAGGTGTACGCCTAACAGCCAACCTAACAGCCGGACATTTATTAATTCAACTCACCTCAACAGCAGTATTAGCCCTCATAAATACTATAACTTTAACTGCATCAATAACCCTTATTATCTTAATATTATTAACCTGTTTAGAAATAGCTGTTGCCTTAATTCAAGCATATGTCTTCGTGCTACTTCTAACCCTTTACTTACAAGAAAACATCTAATGACTCATCAAGCACACCCCTTCCACATAGTTGATCCTAGCCCATGACCCCTAACAGGAGCCATCGCAGCCCTCCTATTAACATCAGGTCTTGCAGCATGATTCCACTTCAATAATACAAACCTAATATATCTTGGCCTTATTATTATACTTTTAACAATACAGCAATGATGACGAGACATTATCCGCGAAGGTACATATCAAGGACATCATACAATACCTGTACAAAAAGGCCTGCGATATGGTATAATTTTATTTATTACCTCAGAAGTATTATTCTTTGCCGGGTTTTTTTGAGCCTTTTATCATTCAAGTCTAGCCCCCACCCCCGAACTTGGAGGCCAATGACCGCCCACAGGAATCTTTCCATTGAACGCCTTCGAAGTTCCTCTACTAAATACAGCCGTATTACTGGCTTCTGGGGTAACAGTAACATGAGCCCACCATGCCTTAATGGAAGGCAAGCGAACTGACACCATTCAAGCTCTCTCCTTAACAATCTTACTTGGCCTATACTTTACATTTTTACAGGCCACTGAATACCATGAAACATCCTTTACTATTTCAGATAGTGTTTACGGCGCAACCTTCTTTGTAGCCACCGGCTTCCACGGCCTCCATGTAATTATTGGATCTACATTTCTCGCTATTTGCCTTATTCGACAATCCCTGTTTCATTTCACAACAAATCACCACTTCGGATTTGAAGCAGCCGCTTGATATTGACACTTTGTAGATGTCGTGTGACTTTTCTTATATGTATCGATCTACTGATGAGGTTCTTACTTTTTTAATATAATTAATATAGATGACTTCCAATCATCCAACCTCAGTTAAACCTGAGAAAAAGTAATGAACCTTATATTAATATTAATTATTGCCACACTAATTTCCCTTATCTTAATACTAGTAAGCTTTTGATTACCACATATATTACCAGACATAGAAAAACTTTCCCCCTATGAATGTGGATTTGATCCACTTGGCTCAGCACGACTTCCATTCTCCATCCGTTTTTTTCTAGTGGCTATCCTATTCCTTCTTTTCGACCTGGAAATTGCCCTTCTACTTCCAACCCCATGAGCAATTAACCTATCACAACCTTCCACAACCATAATATGAACCTCCATAATTATTATACTTTTAACCGCCGGCCTAATCTATGAATGAACTCAAGGCGGTTTAGACTGAGCCGAATATGGGGGTTAGTCTAACTAAGACTATTAATTTCGACTTAATAAATTCTAATACTATTAGAACCCCTAACATGTCAATAATTCTTTTTTTATTAAATATTACATTTATACTTGGCCTCCTGGGCCTATCTATTCACCGAACCCATTTTATATCTATTTTAATTTGTCTCGAAGGGATAACACTTATTCTTTTCCTAATAATAGCCACATTCACGACCTCTACAAGCACCCCAACTACTGCCATATTACCTATTTTACTTCTAGCACTATCCGCCTGTGAAGCCAGCACCGGCCTTGCCCTCCTGGTTGCCACCTCTCGAACACATGGAACTGACCACATAAAAACTATAAACCTACTAAAATGCTAAAAATCATTATCCCAACTGCCTTTTTAATCCCTTCAGCCTTATTACTTAATTCGAATATTCTATTTCCAACCATACTTGTATATTCTATGTTATTAGCACTATCAAGTCTTCTACTATTTAACCACCCTATGCTCCTAAAAACCTCCAACACAACTATATATTTTAACATTGATATAACCTCAGCTCCTTTAATTATCCTTTCCTGCTGATTACTCCCACTTATAATTTTAGCCAGCCAAAATCATTTAAAAACCGAACCCTTAAACCGAAAACGGACTTTTCTAATAATTTTAACAACACTACAAACAACCCTAATCATAACCTTTGCTGCCTCAGAATTTATTTTATTCTACATTTTATTTGAAACAACTTTAATTCCTACCCTAATTATTATTACACGCTGAGGAAACCAAGCTGAACGCTTAAACGCTGGCCTTTATTTTTTATTTTATACTCTAGCAAGCTCCCTACCACTCTTAATCACACTCCTTTATTTTAACAATAAGTTCCTTCACACCTCAATAGAGCTTCTATTCATAACTCAACCAGAGCTACTTCCCACAGACTCCAGCCCTCTGCTTTGACTCGCCTGTCTCTTAGCTTTCTTAGTTAAATTACCCCTGTACGGTCTCCACTTATGACTCCCAAAAGCCCATGTAGAAGCCCCAATCGCTGGCTCAATGGTTCTAGCTGCTATCTTATTAAAACTTGGGGGCTACGGCTTAATCCGCATCTCACCCATACTAAACCCACACCCACCCAACCTAATATTCCCAATTATAGTCCTCGCCCTCTGAGGCATTTTAATAACCAGCTCAATTTGCTTACGACAAACAGACTTAAAAGCTCTTATCGCTTACTCATCTGTAAGTCACATAGGCCTTGTAACCGCTGCTATTATTGCACAAACACCATGAGGTCTAACTGGAGCTATAACCCTAATAATTGCACACGGCCTAACATCATCAGCTCTCTTTGCCTTAGCAAACACCAACTACGAACGTACACATACCCGAACTCTTCTCCTTGTCCGAGGCCTACAACTAATCTTCCCATTAATATCAACCTGATGACTTCTCACCAACTTAACCAACATGGCCATACCACCAACAATCAACCTACTTGGCGAACTATTTATTATTTCCACCTTATTTAACTGATCCTCCCCAACAATTGTAATTACTGGAATCGGAACCCTCATTACTGCCACTTACTCCCTTTACATATTCTTAATAACTCAACGAGGAAGCATTTCAACACAATTTCGACTCCTCCCCCCCACTCACACTCGAGAACATCTTACCTTGGTCCTACATTTACTACCCTTAGGACTTTTAATTATAAAACCTGCCCTTATCTCAGGCTTATTTACCTGTAAATATAGTTTATTCAAAACACTAGACTGTGACTCTAGAAACAGAAGCCCCAACTTCTTATTTACCAAGAGGTGTATTAACAATTAGAGCTGCTAACTCAAATAACTAAGAATAAAATTCTTAGACCTCTTACTTTTATAGGAAAGCAGCAATCCATTGGTTTTAGGCACCAAAAATCTTGGTGCAACTCCAAGTAAAAGTAAGAATGCACGATCTCCTCTTACATTCAACCTTGCTCACAGTCTTATTCATTTTAACACACCCCATCCTCACAACCATAAACCCAATCCCCTTAATAATAGGGTGAGGTATACTCTACGCAAAAACTGCTGTACAACTAGCATTTAAAGTTAGTCTTATTCCCCTAGCCATTTTTATAAATTACGGCATAGAAGCCTCCACAACCAATTTTTCATGAACCAACATTGCCAACATAGACATCAATATTAGCCTCGTCCTAGATATATATTCCCTCACATTTATTCCAATCGGCCTCTTCGTCACATGATCTATCCTTGAGTTTGCCAACTGATACATATCACAAGACCCTCACATAACCCGATTCTTTAAATATCTTCTAGTATTTTTATTAGCCATACTAATGCTTGTCACAGCCAACAACATATTTCAACTATTTGTTGGCTGAGAAAGCGTAGGAATCATATCCTTCATACTCATTGGCTGATGATTTGCTCGCCCAGATGCTAACACTGCAGCCCTCCAAGCCATCATTTTTAATCGCGTAGGAGACATTGGACTAATATTAGCCCTTGCCTGACTTGCAATACACTTAGCAACTTGAAACATCCAAGAAATAACAATTGAGACTAAAACTCCACCCCTTCTGCCTCTCTTCGGCCTTATTCTTGCCTCTGCAGGTAAATCCGCACAATTTGGACTTCACCCCTGACTCCCAGCTGCCATAGAAGGCCCAACACCTGTTTCAGCTCTATTGCACTCTAGCACAATAGTTGTAGCCGGCATCTTCCTCCTTATCCGACTACATCCAATCTTACAAAACAACAAAACAGCCCTAACTATTTGCCTCTGCCTAGGAGCACTCACTACACTATTTACAGCCCTTTGCGCTCTAACACAAAACGACATTAAAAAAATCATTGCCTTCTCAACCTCTAGCCAACTAGGTCTCATAATAGTAACCATCGGCCTAAATCAACCACAACTTGCCTTCCTTCATATTTCAACACATGCCTTTTTTAAAGCCATACTATTTTTATGTTCTGGTGCAATTATTCATAATCTCAACAACGAACAAGATATCCGAAAAATGGGGGGCATACAAAAAATATTGCCTACCACAGCCACCTGTTTAACCATCGGCAACCTTGCTTTAACAGGAACCCCTTTCTTGTCAGGCTTTTATTCAAAAGATACAATTATTGAAACTATAAACAATTCCCACTTAAACGCCTGAGCCCTTATACTTACACTCTTTGCAACCATATTAACTGCTACCTATACCATACGAATAACCTTTTATGTCCAAATAAATACACCACGAACTACAACATCAACAATAAATGATACACCCCCCACCCTCTCCAACCCTCTTATTCGTCTTGCCATCGGAAGCCTTGTAGCAGGCCTAATCCTCATAGCCACCCTCCTCCCAACAAAGCCAACTCCAACCACAATACCAACCTCCATAAAACTAACCGCTATTATTATTGCCACCCTTGGGGCACTCTTCGCTCTCCAAGTCGCAAAAAAAACAACCTGACTAATAACCACAAAACGATCTAAACACCACGAATTTTCCAATCAACTAGGCTTCTTTAACCCAACACTTCACCGAATTGTTCCCCTAACCTCATTATTTATAGGACAAAACATAGCCCTTCACATCAACGATCTCCTTTGACTAGAAAAGTCAGGACCTAAAGGACTAGTCTCTTTAAACCTTCCCAACATCAAAGCTAACACACTAGCACAAAAAGGCCTAATAAAATTTTATCTCTCCATTTTTATTATTACCTCAGCATGCTTCATTACAATTATATGAACCTAACCGCACGAAGACCTCCCCGCACTAACCCACGAGTCAACTCCAACACAACAAACAGTGCCAACAATAATGCCCAGCCACAAATTAATAAACCTCACCCACCTAAACAGTATAATAATGACACACCACTTAAATCCACACGAACAACGGATAAACCTTGCGAATCTGCCACACCCACCCCTAAATTAATAAAACCTCCTTCACTAAACATCACCACTAAAAACAATACCAGTACAATATATCCACCAAAATACCCACCAACCTTGCCCCATGCTTCTGGAAAAGGATCTGATGCTAAAGCAACAGAATAAGCAAAAACAACCAACATCCCCCCCAAATAAATTAACAATAAAACAAGAGATACAAAAGAGCTCCCCAATAAAATCAAAATTCCACAACCTACACTAGCACTCACCACCAAATTTCCCGCCCCAAAATTAGGAGATGGATTAGACGCAACTCCAATTAAACTAACTACTAAACAAACCATAAAAAACTCAATCAAATATATCATTATTCTAATTTGGCCTCTCACCAAAACCTGCGACTTGAAAAACCACCGTTGTATTCAACTATTAAAATCACTAATGACACTTAACATACGAAAACATCATCCAATTATTAAAATTATTAACTCCTCTTTTATTGATCTCCCAACTCCATCAAACATTTCTGCTTGATGGAATTTTGGATCACTATTAGGCCTCTGCCTAATTATTCAAACCATTACAGGTCTCTTCCTAGCCATACACTACACCCCAGACATCCCTTCAGCATTTTCATCCGTTGCCCACATTCACCGAGATGTACAATATGGATGACTTATCCGCAATCTACATGCCAACGGTGCCTCTATATTTTTTGTCTGTATTTATCTACACATCGGACGAGGCTTATATTATGGCTCTTACATGAACATTGAAACCTGAAACATCGGAGTCCTCCTTCTACTTCTCGTCATAGCTACAGCTTTCATAGGCTATGTATTACCCTGGGGCCAAATATCATTCTGAGGAGCCACCGTCATCACTAACCTCCTCTCCGCAATTCCCTACATTGGCACCTCCCTTGTTGAATGGGTCTGAGGCGGGTTTGCAGTAGATAACGCAACCCTCACCCGATTTTTTACCCTTCATTTTCTATTACCCTTCCTCATCATGGGTACCTCCATAATCCACCTGCTCTTTCTACATGAAACAGGTTCAAATAATCCAACAGGCTTAAACTCCAACACAGATAAAATTCCATTTCACCCATACTACTCCTACAAAGATCTATTAGGCATTATACTAATTATTACACTCCTCCTATCACTTGCTCTTTTTATACCCAACCTCCTTGGTGACCCTGAAAACTTCTCCCCAGCAAACCCACTAGTTACCCCACCACATATTAAGCCAGAATGATATTTCCTTTTTGCCTACGCAATTCTCCGCTCAATTCCTAACAAACTGGGCGGCGTACTAGCCCTACTCTTTTCAATCCTTATTCTCTTAATTGTACCAATAACACACCTTTCAAAACAACGCACCCTAGCATATCGCCCACTATCTCAACTACTCTTCTGACTCCTAATCGCTGACATCATCATTTTAACATGAATCGGAGGCCAACCAGTAGAACATCCCTTTATTATTATCGGCCAATTAGCCTCCATTTTTTATTTCACTATTTTTCTCATCCTAATACCCACTCTATCCTTAATAGAAAACAAAATTCTTAAATGATAGACCCGTCCTAGTAGCTTAAAATCTAAAGCACTGGTCTTGTAAACCAAAAATGAGACTTTCCCCTCCTAGGACATCAAAAGAGAAGGCCAAACCCCTCATCGCTAGCCCCCAAAACTAGCATTTTTATTAAACTATCTTCTGCATTCCAGCCGCTCCACAAGCGGCTTTTTTGCCTCCCATCCAGCCGCTCCACAAGCGGCTTTTTTGCCTCCCTACCCAGCCGCTCCACAAGCGGCTTTTTTGCCTCCCTACCCAGCCGCTCCACAAGCGGCTTTTTTGCCTCCCATCCAGCCGCTCCACAAGCGGCTTTTTTGCCTCCCTACCCAGCCGCTCCACAAGCGGCTTTTTTGCCTCCCATCCAGCCGCTCCACAAGCGGCTTTTTTGCCTCCCTACCCAGCCGCTCCACAAGCGGCTTTTTTGCCTCCCATCCAGCCGCTCCACAAGCGGCTTTTTTGCCTCCCTACCCAGCCGCTCCACAAGCGGCTTTTTTGCCTCCCATCCAGCCGCTCCACAAGCGGCTTTTTTGCCTCCCTACCCAGCCGCTCCACAAAGTATGCCCGATGATCTATTTACTATTATGTATATAGTGCATTAATCTATTTACCCCACGAAAAAATTACATATACATTATCCTTTAAATAAGACATTATACGTATATGTATAATTATGCATTAATATATTTACCCCATGAATATCCTATATATACTAGCTTCTATATATTTTACATAATACATATTAATCATTCGTGCATATTAATATATACCATACGACTATTATTTAAGTATTATTAACCTATATATTTAACTTAAGAATATTCATGTATATCGTGCATTACTGTTCAACCTCATGGATATCCATCAATCACTACCCTCCATAATCTTACATTCAGACATCACCTGCAATCATTCTCTTCAACACGGCAGTGTATTTTATACATGTTTATCTCTTAATCTAGCTTCTCACGTGAGAATCATCAACCCTTGCGTATAAGGCCCCCCTCCCTAGTCTCACGTCCATAACATGAGGTTGCATCCCTTTCTCACCTTTTCCAAGGCCTCTGGTTGTTAGGTCAGGACCATTCTACTCTCCATCACCACTTTCTCACCTTTTCCAAGGCCTCTGGTTAATGGGTTAGTTACCCTCTTACCCTTGCTCATAGCATAACTGGTTTTCCTGGCGGCTGGTATTTTTTATTTCTCTTTCCCTTCAGACCTCATCTCAAGTGCTCCTACCAATCCGGTTTTAGTCTGAACTAACAGTGCAATGGACTTCGCGCAAGCTCTCTATATGGTATTATTTCCTTAATGCTTGGTAGACATATTTTTTTACACCACGAACGCAACCCTAAAATTTCCCATACAAATTTCGATAATTTTTAACAAGTTTTTTATTAAATTTTCAAAAAAACCTCTAATGCAATTTTTTGAACAAAATACTCCGCGTCCGTGCTCATCACACGAAACTAAAAAAATTATTATTATTTTTTCTATAACAACTAAATTAATTATAATACTAAATTTAACCATATAATTTAAAATTTAACTAAAAAAAAATACATTTTTTTTATGGCAAACCCCCCTACCCCCCTACCAATAATTTTTCATGTTTAATCAAATTTTTTTCTCGCCAAACCCCTAAAACGAGATTCAACTAAACTGATTAATTATCGGCTAATTATAGTCAACACTACACTTTATTAAATGTAAATGCAACTACAATTTTTTGTTTAAACCCTTGTTAAAATTTGATACATTCATCAAACTTTTCTCCTAAAAACTTCTAACATATCTTAAAATTTAATAAGATACTTTATAAAATATGTCAGCTTTGTTAGGATTGAACAACAAAGCCTTTTTTAATAATTTGTTATGTTTGTCTGGACCAAACTACACTTTTTTAAAAAATTTTTTGTTTCATATATATATATAAAAAAAATTTTTAACACTTTCAACAACCTTTGTCATAAACCCTAGGACAAAAACAT